TACTATCTAGATTATTAATGAATATGTACCCCAATGCATCTCAAAGTATTTGTATCACTACCTATTCGGTAGATCCTTTTTTTCTGTGCCAGGAACCAGATTTGAACTGGTGACACGAGGATTTTCAGTCCTCTGCTCTACCAACTGAGCTATCCTGACCCTTTCTTGTGCATCATCCTAGTAGAGTATTTGCATCTATGTCAATTAAAGGGACTAAAAAATTAATAAAGTATTCCATTCCTAATTTGGAAATGGGGGATAGTCCTATGCATTGTGGATGGCTTACTTAATAATAATTAATAATTTAATTAATAATTGAGATTCCTTGCCGATACTCTAATAAAAAAGAAATCTATTTAATGAATAGCATAAGATCTATTGAGTTCTCTTCGCACTCCTTTATGAAAGAGTAGAATGAGAAAGCTAATGAATCTTGAAACCCATTGATAAAAGAAAAAAATAGGATAAATACTATGGTTAGGGAATAAAGGAGGGTTTGGGGATAGAGGGACTTGAACCCTCACGACTTATAAAGTCGACGGATTTTCCTTTTACTAGAAATTTCATTGTTGTCAGTATTGACATGTAGAATGGGACTCTCTCTTTATCCTCGTCCGATTAATCCTCTTTTTAAAAGATCTCAAAAACAATGAATTGAAGGATTTGATTACTCAATATTCGAGTGGAATGGATTCACAATAATTCTAATCAAAATTCAGAATTTTCTATTTCATAATCATTCCTAATTTCATTCTAAAAAATAAATAAAGAACCTATATTATGATATGGGTTCTGTGATTAATCGTTTGCTATGTCAGTATCTATACGTGTGTATTAGATGTATAAAGCCCTTCTTTCTCAAATTTAGAGGGAGTTTCATTACCAACACAACGTAATTACACCTCGATTCGTTAGAATAGCTTCCATTGAGTCTCTGCACCTATCCTTTTCATTTGGGTTCTAGTTTGAGAACCACTTGTTTTTTCAAAAAAGGGATTTGGCTCAGGATTGCCCATTTTTCATTCCAGGGTTTCTCTGAATTTGGAAGTTACCACTTAGCAGGTTTCCATACCAAGGCTCAATACAATCAAGTCCGTAGCGTCTACCGATTTCGCCATATCCCCATTTTCCTTTTTTTTCTTTGAAACCCAGATTCCTTGTGTAATTTCTTACATCTCTTAGTTTTTGAATCATTGAATTCATTATTCGACCTAGTCTAGCAGCTCGTCTCTATTCGAGAGACCCTGCTTATTGCAATTCAGAATTGAATTGATTCTACTGTTGATATATTTGCAATTCAATCAGAATCAATATATCCAAAAGTTTTTCTCTCTATCCCCCCCTCCTTTTTTAGAGTATTCTAAATCATACTATAACGCTTGATATTCATTCTTTTTTTTTTCTAATTCTAAGTAGAATCTCAAATTTTGAACTAGTTAATAACTAAGATTAATAATTAAGATCTGCCATTTTATGGATTTCCTATATATATTTCTATTTGTTACACTATTTCTGTTATGTAAGCCCACTTAGCTCAGAGGTTAGAGCATCGCATTTGTAATGCGAGGGTCATCGGTTCAAATCCGATAGTCGGCTTTTTTCTCTATCGATGTTCCATGAACAAGAATCTCTTTTTTTCTCCGAATTAAATGGAAAATCCCAGGGTCCATTGTGTCGTTCTACCTTACAATTTTGCTAGATACAAAACATTAAAATAAATAATATATATACAAAAAATCCAGATGTTGATGAAATTCCATTTTTTGTGGTACTTTAGTAGATTTTCTTCTGTTTATCCTTTAGTTTAATTCAGTTTTAATTTCGATGTATTCTGTAATGTAAATACAATGAAATTTATTGTGTAAAATGTAATTTCAATAAAAAAAAAAGGAGTCTTCATGTCCCGTTATCGAGGACCTCGTTTAAAAAAAATACGCCGTCTGGGAGCTTTACCAGGACTCACTAGAAAAACGCCTAAATCCGGAAGTAATCTGAAAAAAAAATTCCATTCTGGGAAAAAAGAGCAATATCGTATTCGTCTTCAAGAAAAACAGAAATTGCGTTTTCATTATGGTCTGACAGAACGACAATTACTTAGATATGTACATATCGCTGGAAAAGCAAAAAAGTCAACAGGTCAGGTTTTACTACAATTACTTGAAATGCGTTTGGATAATATTGTTTTTCGATTGGGTATGGCTTCAACCATTCCTGGGGCCCGGCAATTAGTTAACCATAGACATATTTTAGTTAATGGTCGTATAGTTGATATACCAAGTTTTCGTTGCAAACCCCGAGATATTATTAGTACGAAGGATAACCAAAGATCAAAACGTCTGATTCAAAATTCTATTGCTTCATCCGATCCGGGCAAATTGCCAAAGCATTTGACGGTTGATACATTGCAATATAAAGGACTAGTACAAAAAATCCTAGATAGAAAGTGGGTCGGTCTCAAAATAAATGAGTTGTTAGTTGTAGAATATTACTCTCGTCAGACTTGAACTTAACGAAAAAGGAAAGGTTCATAGAATTTTTTTCCCCTTCCCCTTTCCCCGAACTAAATCGACCTAAGGCTCTTAATTCGTATTTTCCCATTTACCTAGCAGAAATAGAGTAACCTTAGGATCTTTTTTCTTTTTTGTTATTTCCTCTATGTGTATTTTACATACCAAAGTAACTTGCTTTAGAGAATTTCTATTAAATAAAGGTATTATTGCTGAACTAAAATAAATTATTATTTGATTTGATACATTGTAATTGGTAACGTTGATGAATTAAGAGAAACGGAAAGAGAGGGATTCGAACCCTCGGTAAACAAAAGTCTACATAGCAGTTCCAATGCTACGCCTTGGAACCGCTCGGCCATCTCTCCTACATAATCTTATTATGGAAAATAAACTGAGTGAATAGCGAGTTTTCGTATTCCTGCTGTACAGGTACAGCCACAACCACTCGGGGATTCCATGGCTCTATTGGAAAAATTCTTTTTTTTATCTAAGTGTAAAGGTCCTTTATTTATTTTTTTTACTAGGAATTTCAGTCCCTCAAAAGTTTTTCTTTGGGGAAAACCAAAATAAAAAGAGAATAGAAAAATTCTTATTATTCCATAAGAAAATAAAGGAACCCTAGAATTCTATTTGCATAAGGTACTTTACCCCATACAATCTAAACAAAAAAAAGGTACGGGATAATTTTTAAAACGCGAAATAGCTGATGAGAGAAATTGTTGTTGAAAAATAGGAAAGTGGAATGAAATCCAATCTTACTCAAATATTTCATATCTCTTCTTGCCCAAACAGAAGGAAAAGGAGACAATTTGAGCTGAGCGGAAAATCCATACCTCTCTTATCCATTTAGAGCATATGGATCAATTCAAATGTTTTTATGTTATTTTGTGATAGAATGAAAAGAATTCTATATAGAATGGATTGGGAATTATGCCTAGATCCCGTATAAATGGAAATTTCATTGATAAGACCTCCTCGATTGTAGCCAATATTTTATTGCAAATAATTCCGACAACCTCAGGGGAAAAAAAAGCATTTACTTATTATAGAGATGGTGCGATTTGACTCTTTTTTTTTTTCAGCCCTACCCGCATCTCCAGTCTTACGAGAAAGAAAGGGGGTTCGCATAGAGAGAACAAAATTAGTAAAGGAAACCCGCGCTTGAGGAAGGTGAGGTGAACTAACAATTCCTTCTGTCGTGTATCCTCGATTGATGTGGCCTTAGATGCTTCAATTGTAGATTTGAGTATTGAGCGAAAGGTTACACCTACAGGATAGGTTCTGTATTACAGGCCAATCCTACTCTACTAGGACCAATAGGCAGCATAGGGGAGAAAAGCACTACACCTCCAAATAGGAATCAACAACAGAAAAACTTTGTTAGAACTTAACCCTTTCCTGATCGGTATCAGGGTTGGGAAAAATGGTTGGGATAGCAAACAACCATCAGGTTTGTACTTTGGATACCCTTATAACCATCAAAGGTCGTTGAAGTGGCTAATTCCTCTAAATAGGAGGCGTTGAGAACAAAGAAATTCCCGGAGCTATCGTTTTCCTCTAGCATTAATAGAATTCATTGGTGTTAAGAAAAATCTCTTGGGGAAAGGGTGGCTAGAGATTTCTTGGAAAAATACCAGCCCCTTTCGGTCCATAATGAGTGGGACTAATTCTATTTTCATTCTATAGATTTTTTGCTTAGTACTATGTACAGAAGGGAGGAGCCGTATGAGATGAAAACCTCATGTACGGTTTTGGAACGGAGATTTTTTGAATAGAATGAACGACCGTAACGGATGTTGGCTCAATCCGAAGGAAATTATGCGGAAGCTTTGCAGAATTATTATGAAGCTACGCGACTAGAAATTGATCCCTATGATCGAAGTTATATACTATATAACATCGGCCTTATACACACAAGTAATGGAGAGCATACAAAGGCTTTGGAATATTATTTCCGGGCGCTAGAACGAAACCCCTTCTTACCGCAAGCTTTTAATAATATGGCCGTGATCTGTCATTACGTGCGACTATCTCCACTATAGAAAGAAGAAAAAAAGATGAAATTTTCTAGTAAATACTAGAAAAAGGGCTTTCTACATAGGGATCGTCAAAACAATGATTTTGCCCTATCAGCTGTAGGAAGGAAGAACACTTCACGAGAATCAAAATAAGAAGAAAATAGAGCCTATACTACTACTCTATGGATAAAGTCTCAAATTGATAAAGAAAGCACCGTAAAGATCAATTAGTGAGCGACTGGGTCGATACAACTAAAAAAAAACTGCTTAATTATACCAGGATCTGTGGCAAAATTTAGGAATCTGCTTATGTAATAGAGCCGATCCACTAAAGGATTAAGCAGCGGTGTAGTATCAGATCCCAAAGATAGTAAGTTCTTTTTTCTTTCTTATGGGAAAAAGTCTTTTTCAAGGATTCTATAGAAATTTCATATATGAAAGACACGAAACCGAGATAGTTACCTTTCAGAAAATTCGAACGAAGGATATAGGTCTATCTATGCTCCATTCTTCTGAAGGTGGGAGAAAAGATCAGACTGATTATTGATCAAAATTAGGGTTTGAAACTTAGGTAATAACTTCTTCTGCTTAACCCAAGAAGAAATTGGATCGATTTTTGAGAAATCGAATTCAGTTAAGATAGGGAAAATTAAGATAGCAATTTCAGAGCCGTATGAGGTAGGAAACTCTCAAGTACGGTTCTAGGGGAAGGAACTGCCTATTCCGACCGAGGAGAGCAGGCCATTCTACAGGGTGATTCGGAAATTGCAGAAGCTTGGTTTGATCAAGCTGCTGAGTATTGGAAACAAGCTATAGCGCTTACTCCGGGAAATTATATTGAAGCACAAAACTGGTTGAAGATTACGAAGCGCTTTGAATTTGAATAAAACCACTCCCATTTTCCTAAAATGAGTGATTTGGTTGTTGATCCATTAATCAAATAATTTTGGTAGGAAGATCAAATCAAGAATTTCATTATATCCCTTTCTTCTACCTTCGATTTTATATCATATTTCATAAGGATAAATAATAGGGATAGGCTCTCGAACAGAAGTAATAAAGCAAATAAAAAGGGGCAATATAAATATTCCTACCTAATATATCAGGATTATTTTTTTTTTAATTCTAATGAGTTTCTTGGAATTTGGAATCGAATCAAAATATTTTTATTATGCTCACTCAAGGAAATTTATTATGCTCACTCAAGGAAAGTAGATGTAGATAGGGGCTTATACCTTAAAAAAAAAAATACACTAGCTTCTTAAATTAAAACGTAAAAAAATCTTTTTTTGTTACGTCGGAAAATAATTATCCAGGATAACCAATGTCCGTTAGGCACCTAATCCTTATGTCATAATAGATCCGAACACTTGCCTCGGATTGACTTCAATATATAATTGCTCCAGTGAATAACTAAAAAAAAAATATATATATATAGAAGGGCGGTAGATAGTAAAGAAAAGGACTAATCATAATATCTATCCTTCAAAGATTCACTAAAAAGACAGTTGGCGGGTCTCTTTGTATGTCTTGTCCGGAAAGAGGAGGACTTAATGATTATTCGTTCGCCGGAACCAGAAGTTAAAATTGTTGTGGATAGGGATCCTGTAAAAACATCTTTTGAGGAATGGGCCAAACCCGGGCATTTCTCAAGAACAATAGCTAAGGGCCCTGATACTACCACTTGGATCTGGAACCTACATGCTGATGCTCACGATTTCGATAGTCATACCGGTGATTTGGAGGAGATCTCTCGAAAAATCTTTAGTGCTCATTTCGGTCAACTCTCCATTATCTTTCTTTGGTTGAGTGGCATGTACTTCCACGGTGCCCGTTTTTCCAATTATGAAGCGTGGCTAAGCGATCCTACTCACATTGGACCCAGTGCTCAGGTAGTTTGGCCAATAGTAGGGCAAGAAATTTTGAATGGTGATGTAGGCGGGGGTTTCCGAGGAATCCAAATAACCTCCGGTTTTTTTCAGATTTGGCGAGCATCTGGAATAACTAGTGAGTTACAACTCTATTGTACGGCAATCGGTGCATTGATTTTTGCATCGTTAATGCTTTTTGCTGGTTGGTTCCATTATCACAAAGCCGCTCCCAAATTGGCCTGGTTCCAAGATGTAGAATCCATGTTGAATCACCACTTAGCGGGGTTATTAGGACTTGGGTCTCTTTCTTGGGCAGGACACCAAATCCATGTATCTTTACCAATTAATCAATTTCTTGACGCTGGAGTTGATCCTAAAGAGATACCACTTCCTCATGAATTTATCTTGAATCGTGACCTTTTGGCTCAACTTTATCCTAGTTTTGCCGAAGGAGCAACCCCCTTTTTCACCTTGAATTGGTCCAAATACGCAGAATTTCTTACTTTTCGCGGAGGACTAGATCCAATAACCGGTGGCCTATGGTTGAGCGATATTGCGCACCATCATTTAGCTATTGCTATTCTTTTCCTGATCGCCGGTCATATGTATAGGACCAACTGGGGTATTGGTCATGGGCTTAAAGATATTTTGGAGGCTCATAAGGGCCCATTTACAGGACAAGGCCATAAGGGTCTCTATGAAATCCTAACAACGTCATGGCATGCTCAATTATCTCTTAACCTAGCTATGCTAGGCTCTACAACTATTGTTGTAGCTCATCATATGTACTCTATGCCCCCCTATCCATACCTAGCTACTGACTATGGTACACAACTTTCCTTGTTCACACACCACATGTGGATTGGCGGATTTCTAATAGTCGGTGCTGCTGCACATGCAGCCATTTTTATGGTAAGAGACTATGATCCAACTACTCGATACAACGATCTATTAGATCGCGTCCTTAGACACCGCGATGCAATCATATCCCACCTTAACTGGGTATGTATATTTCTAGGTTTTCACAGTTTTGGCTTGTACATTCATAATGATACCATGAGTGCTTTAGGCCGTCCCCAAGATATGTTTTCGGATACCGCC